CCAGGAACTTGTTCGGAAATACCGTAATGAAAGGAACATAGGAGTTTGTCGCTAGGTATTTGACCAAATAGGATCGTCCAGTTCCTATAGAACCTATCACTAAAATACCCCTAGAAGGGGATAGGGCTAAGCGGAGCGAAAAGGGTTTTCCATGAGATGGGAAATGAGAACTATTAGCCCCACACGAGGTTTGTGAATAAGTGATTGTCTGATAATGAGCAAGGAATATCCGTCTTTCTGCTAAACAGGATCTATTGAACTCATAATTCATTAGATACTTTTTATGAATGTCAACTAAGTATCGTAAGTAAATGGATCCCGGTTGTTCAATCATTTGATAACCAGAGTCATTCTTTGATAAACGATCACTATGAGTCAGACTCAATAGAATTTGATCAATCCTTTTTTCCGTCGTTAAGGTGGAGAACTGAACCAAGAATTCTCTTTCTTCATCATCAATCGAATCACTGTTCGCGACCCAGGATTCTATTTTATCATCAATCCAATCACCGTTCACGTTTTTTCTTTTTCTTATCAATGAATAGATCTCTTTACTTGTACGACTTAGATGTCTCGTATTTCTCGAAAAAGTGATTCGATTGATGGGATTTGGTATGATACTGATGAGATCGATGAGATTGATATTCAAATATTTCTTCTTAGAACGTATTGATTTGACCCCATAAGCGGGACCACCACCCAATAGCATGTTGCCGCCAGAAGCAGAATCCCGTATTTCTTCCAGAGAATCTCCTAATTGTTCCAGAGCAACTAGAAAGAGATTCTTTAACCAGAAAGAATTCAGTTCAGATGTAGGATACCTATCCAGAAGTTTTCGCAACTCAATCATGTATGATGGAATCATCAAAGATTTGATCTTTTCTAACTCTGTCTGTAACTCACTAGAGGCTCGGAAAACAAAGAGAAGATGTGTACGAACGAGATATCCAGCAACAAGAAGAAGGAAAAGAATTGAATAGAGGAACTCCCAAGCATTTGGTGATCTCAGATGTGTCCATATCAATGGAATGGGTGACTCATTATTTCGATGAATCATTTCTTCGGACAGAAGAAGATTCTGTAAACACTTACTCGAACTCTCACTTATCAGATTCCGTTGTGGAAGAATCGACCACCACTTTTTCTGAGGAATTGGCCATGATATATCTGATCCATGCCTAATATCATGAAAAACGGACACAAAATTTTGACTGCCACTTAGGGAATATTGAAAGGGAATATTCAATATCAAATAAATATTGTTTTTTAAGGTGAAATAAAGATATTTACACCCCGTCCAAGTAAGGAACCATGGCATATAGGTTTGGAACAAATTCCATTTTGAGAGATTTGAAAAAGCACTATCTCGTTGAAGGGTTCTACCTACTTCCCCCTTCTCAACGTTTTTCTTTAGACAAAGACTCAGTTCTTTCCTCTTTCCGGACGGCACATATTTCTCAAAACATGGAGTGTGAATCAAACCCATGTTTGAATTGAAACGGAGATAGTGATGCAAGTTTTTCCCTTCTGAATCAGATAGATTCATATCTGAAAGAAGCTGACAATAAGTTCTTTCAAAATTGACTATTTGTTCCTCTATTACAGGTGTTCCAGAAATGTCTGCAATCGAGTAAATAGGAACGGATGGATCGGATCGAATTGAAAAATGGAAAGATTTGTACAAGTTATACGTTTCGTTACCACTTTGTGGAACATTGTTAGGTATGAATATGCCAGATACCTGTGACTCAATTGGTGAAATAGTCTCTCTCTCTCCCAAAACATGTTTTTTTTTACTGAAACACAAAGAAAATATTTTGTTGCGAATGCACAAGATATTGGGGAATTGTGCATACGTAAAATCATAATTATGGATACGGGTCTTTTCCCCATCAAAATGGAATCCTTTGTTACAATAGAACCAGAAGCGATGGGGATGATTCAAGAATTGAAGTCTATTTGCTCTATAAAAAGAAGATATCAATGAACTTTTCTGAGGATTCAACCAATTGTTTCGATCGTGGGATATCATTGATAAATAGGAATCCGTGTTCTCAAAGGATTTCCTGCGATTTTTTCTAGTACGGAATGAGTCAATCATGCACTTTTGTATCTTGTTGAACAAAAAAGGTAATATTGTTCCTGTATTGATTAAAAATTTCGATCTTTGGGAAGTATCATGATCATACAATAAGAAGGGTTTCAATTTATTCAAATAAACGATTTGAACACCTATTGATTCTAACAACTGATTGCCGGGTTGATCATTCAGACCTTTCAATTCATAGATGTGGATTTCGGCCCTATGAATGGAGATATTCCCGAAACTCACAACGAAAAAAGGAAGTGACTTAGATAAAAAGAGAAGCGACTTGGACAAAAGGAGAAGTGACTTGGACAAAAAGAAACGAAGTGACTTGGACAAATCTTGTTTGTCGATAACCTCGGACCAATCAATCGAATATTGATTAATACGTAATCGATCGAACATTACTTGAAAACGGTGTTTCTGCTCAGAAACGAAATGCTCCAAATATTCCTGGAAATTCTTGCTTCCATTGGAGCATTTGTATCTATATACATTAGGATCCAGATTCGTGGATCTCTCGGTTCGAGAAATAAGAGGATCGAACCACTTCTTCTTAATCTTTTTCAAATTGGATAAATGTTGGTTGATCTTATCTATTATTATAGTTAGATGATTCAGAATATCATTTCCTATTGGGTGCTTTTGAATTCCTATGGGATGCTTTTGAATTCCATATGCGAAGTTGGAATCGGGTCGATTCATTAAAAAGAATCGATTCAATACATTTCTTATGTACCCATAGGTACTATATTGGATTTGAATCTGATTTCGGATCAATCTATATTGATGGATCGCCTCCATTATGTTGTTGTGAGCAAATACCGCTATTTTTGGTTTTGGATCTTCCAAATCATTCCCGCAGGAGATCCGGACCGATTTTTTTTTTATCTTTCGATAAAAAGATTCATTCTCTTCATCAAAAATAGAAGGTAGAACCAATAAAGATTTCTTTTTCGATTCATCCCCGGAGTTGAATACCTCATTCAATAATTTTCCGTAGGAATCAATAGACAAGCCAAATTCCTTATTCTGATAGGCTAAACCCGGCTCGGTTATTGATAGAGTGAATAGATCTGCCATTTCTTGAAATGTCTCTTCTAATTCAAACTCGTGGTGCAACCTGTATCCCCCTTTGTTCCGATCATGGAATAGATGAAATAAATCAAAAAATGCATTTTCGTTCAAGAATGAAATCTTATTGGAACTGTCCATATCCGGTTCATCCTTCGGAACCATATCCCATCCCGGATCTGCTGCAATCGAATGAACTGAGGAGGTATTTTGTAAATACGTAATTATCTTGAATATATCAACTATTTCTTTATTTTTCGATCGCCTCGAAGGGACAAAAGAAACACCTTGTTGTTTCTTCAACAATTTCTGATCTATAGTCGACCTCTCGGTAGGATTCAAACCCAGATGAAGTTCTGACCATCTATCAGAGAAAAAAGAACGAATTGATCTTGTAGGATTCCCAAGAAATTCTTCTATTTCTTCTGGAAGCAGATGATTATTCATCTGCTTCTCACGTTCCGGGAATAGCCGAGCCATTGAGGAATATCCGGAAAGGTATTTTGAGAATCGATCTGATTTTATCTCTGTTCGTTCCGTTTGAAGAAAGGAAGTATCTAAAAGAATTGATCTTTCTTTTAGTTGCTGAATCTCTGTTTGATTGATCAATGTGTGATATTCCGAACCCTCATTACTAATGGAATTGAAAGGATCTATGGATTGATCAGAAAATCCTTTCGATTGGCTAGAATCCGTTACTTGAAAGAAAATGGATCTTATGGAATCATATTGAATATTTGACGATACATTCCGTACCTTGCTAAAAACCCGATTCCTGTTTACCAACCACGCATTGTCTAACCAAATCAAATCCTCTCTCGAGACGTTCCTCAAAAAATCCGATTTGTGCCGATTCTTCCCCCCAATAACGAAGAGATCTTGGCGGAATTGCCACATATGAAATTGAGCACAATTTTGCAAAAAAATACCCCCCTTGTTTCTCGAGAGGAGATGGGAAACATGTTCAATCTCGTTTGATTGAATAGTCGCTTCAGCTCCTTGTTGTTTGAAGAAACCCCCCCCATCAATTGGTCTTTTTTCACGAAAAGCAGACATGAGATAACAAATCAAATGTTTCACTAAAATTTCGAATAGCTGTCCCGAATTCAAGTTGATTATGTTTCGCTTCTTACTCGGAGAAAGGCGGTCAAAGAATTTCCAATCATGGTCCTTGCGGATCGGATCATTCGTATAGGATACAAAAAAAAACTCCAGATATTTTATATCTTTCTCTTTGAATGAGATCTCAATTCCAGCTGCAATTTCATTCGATATCTTACAGCTGGAATTCCTCTTTTTTACGATCACATTCCTCCATCGCCGCGAACCCCAGTTAGATTCAGACATGATACACTTTTTAGTTATTGGAAGAACCCAAGTACTTTCTTTCGGATCCATGAAACAACTCTCATAGATCTTTTTCCCTTTTGGAAGATACAGGAGCGAAACAATCAACCTATTGAGATTGGAAGACCAAAAGGATTCTTTCAATGTATAATTTGGGGGTCCAATGGAGCGCAGAGGTTTAGGAAGAAGCCCCATCAAATAGATATTTTTTCTTTCGACCCTATTTCGATTGTATATAAGGACCGCTACTACAAGTACAAGCAGTACTACACCTTTGATCGTGCAATGTCGACGAATTGAACCCTGTGAATCACGTGAAATTAGGACACTCCAAATTCGGGAATCAAAAAGTTTCATAAAGCGCTCTTGGTGGAAAAAAAAGGAAGTGAAAGATTTCACCGAATCGGGTTGGATCCATGAATCCAAGAAATCGCGAGAATTCTTGATTTCTCTCAATTCGAAGATCGAGGATTTGAATTGATGTCCTCTCATTTCATTGATTCCTCCTAAAGAATCCAAAAGAATCAAAGTGAATTGAATTTGGGTCACTCGCGATGTACAATGACCCCAGTGAAGCATCCATGGCTGAATGGTTAAAGCGCCCAACTCATAATTGGCGAATTCGTAGGTTCAATTCCTGCTGGATGCAGGCCAACGGGGACATTCAATAAGGCTAGTTCCACTGGCTCCGTATCAATGGAATCTCATCATCCATACATAACGAATTGGTATGGTATATTCATACCAACCATAACATATGAAGAGTAAGAACTAGAATTCTTATCGATACTGGAACTCGTGGGGAAGAAAGTAGATTTATGGATGGAATCAAATATGTAGTCTTTACAGAAAAAAGTATTCGGTTATTGGGGAACAATCAATATACTTCTAATGTCGAATCAGGATCAACTAGGACAGAAATAAAGCATTGGGTCGAACTCTTCTTTGGCGTCAAAGTAATAGCTATAAATAGTCATCAACTCCCGGGAAAGGGTAGAAGAATGGGACCCATTATGGGACATACAATGCATTACAGACGTATGATCATTACGCTTCAACCGGGTTATTCTATTTTACCTCTTATAGAGAAGAGAAAAGAATTTAAGTAAAAAAAAAAAAAGAAAAAAAAATACTAAATAACACGGCGATACATTTATACAAAACTTCTACCCCGAGCATACGCAAAGGATCCGTAGACAGTCAAGTGAAATCCAATCCGCGAAATAATTTGATCTATGGACAGCATCGCTGTGGTAAAGGTCGTAATTCCAGGGGAATCATTACCGCAGGGCATAGAGGAGGAGGCCATAAGCGTCTATACCGTAAAATCGATTTTCGACGGAATGAAAAAGACATATCTGCTAGGATCGTAACCATAGAATATGACCCTAATCGAAATGCATACATTTGTCTCATACACTATGGAGATGGTGAGAAAAGATATATTTTACATCCCAGAGGGGCTATAATTGGAGATACCATTGTTTCCGGTACAGAAGTTCCTATATCAATGGGAAATGCCCTACCTTTGAGTGCGGTTTGAACTATGGATTTACGTAATTGGAAGTAACCAATTAGGTTTACGACGAAACCTAGAAATTGATCACTGATCCAATTTGAGTACCTCTACGGGATAGACCTCAACAGAAAACTGAAGAGTAACGGCAGCAAGTGATTGAGTTCAGTAGTTCCTCATATAAAATTATTGACACTCAAGATATGGTAATATGGAGAAGACAAAATTGTTTGAAGCACGGACAAAAGCGGAAGCGACCCTTGTTTCAAAGAGAAGAGGATGGGTTATTCACATTTCATTTGATGGTCAAAGGTGAATTGAAAGCTAAGTGGTGGTAATTCTAAAAATCCCCCCGGGGAAAAGATGTCTCCTACGTTACCCGTAATATGTGGAAGTAGCGACGTAATTTCATAGAGTCATTCGGTCTGAATGCTACATGAAGAACAGAAGCCAGATGACGAAACGGAGAGACCTAGGATGTATAAGATCATAACATGAGTGATTTGGCAGATTTGTATTCCTATATATCCACTCATGTGGTACTTCATCACATGATTCATATAAAATCCATCTGTCTAGATATCATCATATAATATATATATATACATCCGGAAAGCCGTATGCTTTGGAAGAAGCTTGTACGGTTTGGGAAGGGGTTTTTATTGATCAAAAAGAAAAATCTACTTCAACCCATATGCCCTTAGGCACGGCCGTACATAACATAGAAATCACGCTTGGAAAGGGTGGACAATTAACTAGAGCAGCAGGTGCTGTAGCGAAACTGATTGCAAAAGAGGGTAAATCGGTCACATTAAGATTTCCATCTGGGGAGGTCCGTTTGATATCCAAAAACTGCTCAGCAACAGTCGGACAAGTGGGTAATGTTGGGGCAAACCAGAAAAGTTTGGGTAGAGCCGGATCTAAGTGTTGGCTAGGTAGGCGTCCTGTAGTAAGAGGGGTAGTTATGAACCCTGTAGACCATCCCCACGGGGGTGGTGAAGGGAGGGCCCCGATTGGTAGAAAAAAACCCACAACCCCTTGGGGTTATCCTGCGCTTGGAAGAAGAAGTAGGAAAAGGAATAAATATAGTAATCGTTTTATTATTCGTCGCCGTAAATAGGAATATTCAAAATCAAATAAATATTGTTTTTTACTCGTCTTTTCAAAAAAAAAAAGGGGGGGGAATAATAGGCCGTGACACGTTCACTAAAAAAAAATCCTTTTGTAGCTAATCATTTATTGGAAAAAATAAAGAAGCTTAACATGAGAGAGGAAAAAGAGATAATAGTAACTTGGTCCCGGGCATCTACCATTATACCCACAATGATCGGCAATACAATTGCCATTCATAATGGAAAGGCGCATTTACCTATTTATATAACGGATCGTATGGTGGGTCAAAAATTAGGAGAATTTGCACCTACTCTTACTTTCCAGGGACACGCGAGAAACGATACTAGATCTCTCCGTTAATAAAATAAAGTGAAATAGGTGCTCATCGTTCATTGGCGGGAGGCGAACCTTATCTTATGTCAAAGTGGAGAAAGTGGAAGAAGACCTTGAAAAAGCAGAACATGAAGAGGAGCTCGAGTACACAAGTACAAGCTTTAGCTCAACGTATATGTATGTCTGCTCACAAAGCACGAAGAGTCATTGATCAGATTCGTGGGCATTCCTACGAGAAAACACTTATGTTACTGGAACTCATGCCTTATCGAGCATTTTATCCCATTTTTAAACTGGTTTATTCTGCAGCAGCAAATGCTAGTCACAATAAAAGTTTCAACGAAGCTGATTCAGTCATTAGTAAAGCCGAAGTCAATGGGGGTACTATCGTGAAAAAGTTAAAACCCAGGGCTAGAGGACGTAGTTATCCGATAGAAAGACCCGCCTGTCATATAATTATTGTATTGAAGGATAGCTCTAAAAAGAAAACAGATCAGGATATAGTTTTAGAAACAAAAAATGTATGGAGAGATCCTATAATAGAAAGATATATAGAGAAGGAGAGAGAGAGAGAAAAAAAAAGATGGGTCAAAAAATAAATCCACTTGGTTTCCGCCTTGGCGAAAACCAAAGTCATCGTTCCCTTTGGTTCGCACAACCAAAAAGTTATTACATAGGTCTCCAGGAAGATGAAAAAATACGAGATTGTATCAAGATATATGTACAAAAAAATATAAGAGTATCTTCAAGTTTCGAAGGAATTGGAATTGCACATATAGAGATTCAAAAAAAAATGGACTTGATCCAGGTCATAATCTATATTGGATTCCCAAATTTGTTAATAGAAGGCCAAACACGAGGAATCGAAGAATTGCAGATCAATGTACAAAAGGGGCTTCATTCTGTGAATCGGAGACTTAACATTGCTATTACAAGAGTTGCAAAACCTTATGGACAACCTAATATTCTTGCAGAATATATAGCTCTACAATTAAAGAATAGGGTTTCGTTTCGAAAGGCAATGAAAAAAGCTATTGAATTAACTGAACAAGCAGACACAAAAGGAATTCAAGTGGAAATTGCAGGGCGTATCGACGGAAAAGAAATTGCACGTGTCGAATGGATCAGAGAAGGTAGGGTTCCCCTCCAAACCATTCGAGCTAAAATTGATCATTGTTCCTATACAGTTCGAACTGCCTATGGGGCATTGGGCATCAAAATTTGGATATTTGTAGACGAGCAATAATGGACCCTTCCTTTGCTTGCCATTCTATTCAGTGATAGAACAAAAACTACAAACTATTCCCTTTCACTTCAATAAAAAAAAAAATGAAAAATGAGCAATTCTAATTCTATAAGGTTGAATAAAAATTCGATTGACCTTTTGGTGGAACTGCTATGCTTAGTGTGTGACTCGTTGGTTTTTTATTTAAAGTTGGGATTCAAAAAACAGACCAGCCCCTAACTAATAACTATAAGAACTAGTAACCAACTCATTGCTTTGTATTATCGAGATCCAAGGAAGCAGTCGCCATATGATGTATCGATCATATAGTTGTAGCAACTGAAATCTTTTTTTTTTTTCCATAAAGGAAAAATCCATTTACTAGGTTGGAAAAAAAAATAGAGGGATGTGGGTAACTGGAAGGGCGAGAGAAAGAGAGAAGGAGAATCTCCATGATATATGATTCCAATATGTATGGTCTATCAATCACATCATATCATAAAAGGCAGTGTGATAAAGCATCAATACTGATTCGTCCATAATTAGATGAATACGGTTCATAAGAAAAATACAAATAATAAAGAGCCCCGAGTCAATAGAGACTGAGGAGATTGGCTCGGGAACGAATTTAATTAGGAGCTCCATTGCATAGTTCAGGCCTAGCCATTAATGGAAAAGCTATGGGAACGACGAAACCTGTGACTGCGGAAGATTCTATTGAAAACGAATCCTAATGATTCATTGGGTGGGATGGCGGAATCAACCAGGAACCAATTAATTTCTTCTGATAGGTCATGGGTTCACCCTACGAATGAAGCAAATATGGAAAGAGTCAATATTCGCCCGCGAAACCATTATTGGATTGCAGTATTTTGACAGATTCGGTAAAGGTCAAGGATTCATTTTCAAAAGAAAGGCATTATCCCATATAAATAAAATAGAAATGTCTAGCCGTATATACTATATACTATATACTATACGGCTTCCCGTGTGACAGATTAAATATCAATAAATTCCATGATTCAGTGTATTATTCATTCAATAAATACATATACGTAATATTATTGAATCGTTTCATTCGCGAGGAGCTGGATGAGAAGAAACTCTCATGTCCGGTTCTGCAGTAGAGATGGGATTGAGAAACAACCATCAACTATAACCCCAAAAGAACCAGATTCCGTAAACAACATAGAGGAAGAATGAAGGGAATATCTTATCGAGGCAATCATATTTGTTTCGGCAGATACGCTCTTCAGGCACTTGAACCCGCTTGGATCACATCTAGACAAATAGAAGCAGGACGACGAGCAATGACACGATATGCACGCCGTGGTGGAAAAATATGGGTACGTATATTTCCCGACAAACCCGTTACAGTAAGACCTACCGAAACACGTATGGGTTCGGGGAAAGGATCTCCCGAATATTGGGTATCTGTCGTTAAACCCGGTCGAATACTTTATGAAATGGGCGGAGTATCAGAAACTGTAGCCAGAGCAGCTATTTCAATAGCTGCGTGCAAAATGCCTATACGAACTCAATTCATTATCGCGTGATAGGTATGTGAAGGGTATTTGTGATGAAAAATACAATCGCAGATTTTTGGATTTCTGGGCAGACAATATTTCTCTCTTTTTCCTTTGCCTTTTGCATTGAAAGAGCAGATTCAAAAAAAAAAAAAATGATATGATTCAACCTCAGACCCATTTGAATGTAGCGGACAACAGCGGGGCTCGAGAATTGATGTGTATTCGAATCATAGGAGCTAGTAATCAACGATATGCTCATATTGGTGACGTTATTGTTGCTGTAATCAAAGAAGCAGTGCCCAATATGCCTCTCGAAAGATCAGAAGTGATCAGAGCTGTAATTGTACGTACATGTAAAGAACTCAAACGCGACAACGGTATGATAATACGATATGATGACAATGCAGCAGTTGTCATTGATCAAGAAGGAAATCCAAAAGGAACTCGCGTTTTTGGAGCGATCGCGCGGGAATTGAGACAGTTGAATTTCACTAAAATAGTCTCATTAGCTCCTGAAGTCTTATAAATACTAGTAGATGAGACCGTGATAGAGTATAGTCAGGTCTCTGAAATAGATTACGTTAGTAGATTGTGTCTCACGCATATACCTTTAATAATTCATAAATAAATAAGAAAAAATGAAAAAAAAAAAAGGAACATGTTGATTATATCAAAACTGGAAGGCACCCATAATTTTAGTTCGTCATGGGTAGGGACACTATTGCCGATATAATAACTTCTATAAGAAATGCTAACATGGATAAAAAAGGAACGGTTCGAATAGCATCTACTAATATCGCCGAAAACATTGTTAAAATACTTCTACAAGAAGGGTTTATTGAAAATGTTAGGAAACATAGGGAAAACAACAAATATTTTTTGGTTTCAACCCTGCGACATAGAAGGAATAGGAAAGGAACATATAGAACTATTTTAAAGCGTATCAGTCGTCCCGGTCTACGAATCTATTCCAACCATCAACGAATTCCTAGGATTTTAGGTGGAATGGGGGTCGTAATTCTTTCTACTTCTCGAGGTATAATGACAGATCGAGAAGCTCGACTAGAAAGAATTGGGGGAGAAATTTTGTATTATATCTGGTGATCCTTCTGGTATCCGAATTTGATCCGTAACTTGCTATTTGGGAAAAAGAGAGGAAAGACGAATTGTCTACTATTACTCCTCCTCCATTAGTTGATACTTCAAGGGGGTTACCTGGAATGAAAGAACAAAAATTGATTCACGAAGGTTTAATTACTGAATCACTTCCCAATGGTATGTTCCGAGTTCGTTTAGACAATGAAGATCTGATTCTAGGTTATGTTTCGGGGAGGATCCGACGGAGTTTTATCCGGATACTACCAGGAGATAGAGTCAAAATCGAAGTAAGTCGTTATGATTCAACTAGGGGACGTATAATTTATAGACTTCGCAACAAAGAGTCGAATGATTAGGCGGCTTTTTATTTGAATTTAAACATTCCTTTCATGGGAATACAATTCGAGGTTCAAAATTTCAAGAGACTTATTTTCTTCCAAGGAGTATATTTGGAATTAAGGAATAACAAATATGAAAATAAGGGCTTCCATTCGTAAAATTTGTGAAAAATGTCGACTGATCCGTAGGCGGGGACGAATTATAGTAATTTGTTCCAATCCGAAACATAAACAGAGACAGGGGTAATCTTTCTAACAAGGGACTTTCTAAACGGTCCGATGTACAAATAAAGGATCTGTTTTGACATGAAATGGATATATCCGTATATCTCCGACTCATATTTATGAGATGATAAAATATGACAAAAGCTATACCAAGAATTGGTTCACGTAAGAATGGACGTAGAATACAAAAAGGAGTTATTCATGTTCAAGCGAGTTTCAACAATACCATTGTGACTGTTACAGATGTAATAGGTCGGGTGGTTTCTTGGTCCTCCGCTGGTACTTGTGGATTCAGAGGCACAAGAAGAGGGACACCATTTGCTGCTCAAACCGCAGCAGGAAATGCTATTCGTACGGCAGTGGATCAGGGTCTGCAACGAGCAGAAGTCATGATAAAAGGCCCTGGTCTCGGAAGAGATGCAGCATTACGAGCCATTCGTAGAAGTGGTATACTATTAAGTTTCGTACGTGACGTAACCCCTATGCCACATAATGGATGTAGGCCTCCTAAAAAAAGACGTGTGTAGAAATTAAAATTGAATGGATTGCAATAGAAATAAATGATTCAATGATCTGATCAAACAATAATATTAGTATGGTTCGAGAAGAAGTAGCA